CTAGAACCACGATGATTCATCAATAAAACTTCAAGCTAAGCCCAAAGATTCCCTGAGTAAAAACCATTGGATCATCACTTATTGAATGAATAGATATAATGACTCAAAATCCAAAGAAAGTTTTGTCCTTTATAATAAATAATAAAAAAAAGGGGGGGAATTTAAAAAAAAATAAGAAAAATCTTTCGATTTATAACTTAGAACTCTTTGGAAAATTTTTTGGAGTCCGGTCACGGGGTCTAACTATTAAGTAGGAATCATAGTTACTATTTTTTTGCGATCTATTTCATATATTCCGTGCTCCAGATACTAGAATGAATATCCGACGAAGTAAAAAACCATCTCTATCAAGATGACAGACCCATTCTCTGTACTATCAATAGGATCCGTTATAACAAGTCACACACTCATATTCCGGAAATACAGAAAGAAAGAAATTCCACGGTCGAACTACCAATAATAAAATAATATAATGAGATAAAATCCGAAACTTAAATGCTTTACTTTGTATTAAAAAGTTAAGAATTCGCGGTTCTTGTGAATCTAATTTAATTCATTGAAATTCCGTCCAATAAAACGGAAGAATTATAAATTTCCAAAATAATAGATAGGAATACTGCAAATAGAGCCATTGCAACACCCATCAAAGGAGTAGTTCCCCACCCAGGAGCTACTTTACCATATTCTGAATTCAATGGTTTTAATAAATCCCCTACAGCAGTTCGTCTTGGTCCAGATCTAGAACTACCCTCAACGGTTTGTGTAGCCATAAATCCTATTTTGTATTCATTGAGATCTGTTGACTTTGTATACCATTCCGTTGTAAATAAACGATTTTATCATAGATCCATTTTGGTCTTGAAATTATATAATAATGGAAACAGCAACCCTAGTCGCCATCTCTATATCTGGTTTACTTGTAAGTTTTACTGGGTACGCCTTATATACTGCTTTTGGGCAACCCTCTCAACAACTAAGAGATCCATTCGAGGAACACGGGGACTAGTTGAAGTAATAAGCCTCCCAACGTTGGGAGGCTTATTACGTCAATTGATATAATGAAAAATCATTTCATCTTTTTAGTTGGAACTTTAGGTGGTTCTCGAAAAAAGATAGCGAAAAATATTATCCCTAGAGTGGAGACTAAGAGGAATGTATAAACCAATGCTTCCATAAATTCGATCGTACTTTACAATTATAGCTTCCATACCTATTTATTTATTATTTGGGATTATCTCCCGCATAAAGAAAAAAAGCAAGAGTCAAAGAAAAGGCGAAGATTCCAATCAAGATTTTTCGGTTAACTTATGTCAAATCAGAAAAATAAAGAAAAAAATAACAGAGAAATCTTGTATCAGACTACTTGTCTTCTTGTAGTTGGATCTCCAAGTTTTTGGAATGCTCCAAATTCCACTTGAGCATCCAAATCTGGGTCAATACCAGCAAAAACATCTCTGAACAAGGTTCTAGCACCATGCCAAATGTGCCCGAAGAAGAAAAGCAGAGCAAAAGAAGCATGTCCAAAAGTAAACCAACCCCTCGGACTGCTACGAAAAACCCCATCAGATTTCAAAGTAGCACGATCTAATTCAAAAATTTCACCTAATTGGGCGCGCCTAGCATATTTTTTCACAGTAGCGGGATCACTATAACTGACTCCATTGAGTTCACCACCATAGAACTCAACAGTTACGCCCACTTGTTCGACGCTATACTTCGATTCTGCCCTTCTAAAAGGAACGTCGGCTCTAACAATTCCGTCTCCGTCTACCAAAACAACCGGAAATGTTTCAAAAAAAGTAGGCATACGACGTACAAAAAGTTCCCGCCCTTCTTTATCTCTAAAGATAGGATGTCCTAACCACCCAACGGCTATTCCATCTCCGTTGTCCATTGAGCCCGCTCTGAATAATCCCCCTTTTGCAGGATTATTGCCGATGTAATCATAAAAAGCCAATTTTTCAGGAATTTTAGACCAAGCTTCTGATAAACTTTGATTTTTGGCTAGCCCAGCGCCAACTCTTCTATATATTTCTTGCTGGAAGTATCCCTGATCCCATTGATAACGAGTGGGGCCAAATAATTCGATAGGGGTAGTTGCTGAACCATACCACATAGTTCCAGCAACAACAAAAGCTGCAAAAAAGACAGCAGCGATACTGCTGGAAAGGACGGTTTCAATATTTCCCATACGTAATCCTTTGTATAGACGTTGGGGCGGGCGGACACTAAGATGAAATAGGCCCGCTAATATACCTAAAGTACCTGCTGCGATATGATGAGAGGCTATTCCTCCCGGAACAAAAGGGTCAAAACCTTCTACACCCCACGCTGGATTTACAGGTTGTACCTTTCCAGTTAGTCCATAAGGATCGGATACCCATATTCCAGGACCATACAACCCTGTTACATGAAATGCGCCAAAACCAAAGCAAGCTACTCCTGAAAGAAATAAATGAATTCCAAAGATCTTGGGCAAATCCAAAGAAGGTTTTCCTGTACGTTCATCACAAAATATTTCTAAATCCCAATACACCCAATGCCAAATAGCTGCCAAGAAGCACAAGCCAGAAAACACAATATGTGCACCGGCCACGCCTTCGTAACTCCAAATACCCGGATTCGTTATAGTCCCTCCTGTGATACTCCAACCGCCCCATGAATTGGTTATTCCTAAACGAGTCATGAAAGGTATAACGAACATACCTTGTCTCCACATTGGATCAAGAACGGGGTCAGAGGGATCAAAAACTGCTAATTCATATAAAGCCATCGAACCGGCCCAACCAGCAACCAAAGCTGTATGCATTATATGGACAGAAAGCAAACGACCGGGATCGTTCAATACGACGGTATGAACACGATACCAAGGCAAACCCATGTAAATACCCCTTTATCAACGAAAAATAGACACTATGTAACTTTATTGCATTGGAAAAAACTATGCTATGGACCTCCCCTTTTCAGTGGATTATCTCGGAGAAAGTATTAATATTTGTTTTATTCTTGTTTTTTTTTAGTAAAAATGGAACAATTCGGTTCGTAGGAACAAAGAGAAGCAGATCTATTCTATATCCGATAAGTACCAATACGCAATGGGGGTTGATCCCATTTTCTATGAACGAATGCATACATATTTGTTAATCATTCAAAAGACCTATTCGTAAGAATATTTTCTTAGTCTATGAATAAAATATGATAAAAGACAATATTATTAAGACAACAAAGACATTGTTACGCTTCCACATCAAAGTGAAATATAGTACTTAATTCTTTTTTCTTTCATTTTATGCCTATTGGTGTTCCAAAAGTGCCTTTTCGAAGTCCTGGAGAGGAAGATGCCTCTTGGGTTGACGTATAGTGCGGCTTGTCAGATATATTGGGTCATATGGGATTTCCCCGTTTTCTCCCCCGATCGAGATATCCTCTGTTTCGCCCAAGAAAGATGGAATTATCCAAAATTTGGAGCGTGAAGTGCAATTAGATGTATTTTGAGGGGTATTAAAATGAATATTATCAATTAAAATAATTTATGGTTAGCTTGGTTGGACCAATAAAATGAAGTATCCAGGCTCCGTTTAGAAAAAACCCAATTGGTAATATATTTCTGATTATTAATACTTATATCATAGATCATAAAATATTTTTTTGTTATTGAATAAGAGAATAATCTCAAACTTTTAATCAAACGAATAATATGATAAATACAATATGATAAATACGTCGAATATTTGGCAGAAGATATGAAATGAATTGAAAAAGAAGTAAGTCGTCGGAAAAAGGCGTAGTATTAGTAGCATTTGTCCTATATGTGCAAATCAAAATCGGTTTTTTTTACTCGGAGTAGAGCATAAACCTAAAAGAATTGAAAAAGCCCATTCAGGAACAAGAAAATGACATCGTGATTTGGATTAGATCTCGATGAAACAATACATCAATGAGAAGTTAGTTCGATAAGTTTAATGGATTTTTTTTATAGGGAAAGAGTACAAAACCCATCTTTCTTGAAAAGGGGAAGAAAATCGTTAATAAATTCGAAAATGAAATTAGAAAGGTGTCCCGCTATGAAAAAAAAAGAAAGAGGGCTGGAATCTACACATTGATTCTTTTTTTCGCCATTTTTGTTGAACCGTATGCATCAAAAGGTGCATGTACGGCTCTTAAGGGATACAAATTTGATCCTAATCAACCGACTTTATCGAGAAAGATTACTTTTTTTAGGCCAAGAGGTTGATAGCGAGATCTCGAATCAACTTATTGGTCTTATGGTATATCTCAGTATAGAGAATGATAACAAAGATCTTTATTTGTTTATAAACTCTCCCGGCGGGTGGGTAATACCCGGGGTAGCTATTTATGATACTATGCAATTTGTGCAACCTGATGTGCATACAATATGCATGGGATTAGCCGCTTCAATGGGATCTTTTATCCTGGTTGGAGGAGAGATTACCAAACGTCTAGCATTCCCTCACGCTTGGCGCCAATGAGTTTTTTAAGAAAAAAAGACTATGCCTTCGCCATATAAAATATGAATATTAAGTAATAATAGCATGGCACTTCGAATTCGATATGCATTTTTTTTTTAAACATAGATTATATATCGAAAGAGGAGTATGAAATTAGTATAAAATAAAGGGTATTCCCGATTTTATCCGGGGCCCTTTCAGCGTCACAAACTTTTTTGTTTTCACCCTGAAGACTTTTAACAATATTTATGGTATTGTTATGAAAGAGTACGAAAAAAACTTTGGGATTGCTGAATCACAAACGAGATAAATATATAAAAAGCAACGGAGCCATCATAGTATTTTTTTAACTGTCCCGAAAGGAAGGATGGTAATTGGATCATTTGCCGATCCGGATCTGAGAAAATAAACCCTATATCTATATATTTTTTATTTTTCTCTTTCTTTGATGGAAGGTCAAAGCGAATCCCATTGTGGAGCCGTATGCAATGTGCAAAAGATGCCTATGCCTGTACGGTTGCTCAATTCTATCTTTTTTTTAATTCTTTATCTCTTCTCCTCACCTCATCATCCGAGATAGAGGAACCTTTTGTTTGTTATATCATCAGGGTAATGATACATCAACCTGCGAGTTCTTTTTATGAGGCACAAACGGGAGAATTTATCCTGGAAGCAGAAGAACTATTGAAACTGCGCGAAAGCATCACAAGGGTTTATGTACAAAGAACAGGCAAACCTTTATGGGTTGTATCCGAAGATATGGAAAGGGATGTTTTTATGTCAGCAACAGAAGCCCAAGCTTATGGAATTGTTGATCTTGTAGCGGTTGACTAAAAATAGCAGTAATCCTGCGCAAATCCGCAACTTGAGATTTTTTACTTATTACCTTACCGGGTTTAATAATATTCTATTCATCTATTAAATAGAGAAGTAATTCATAAGCAGCCGGTTAGGATCGATCTAAACCAGCCCATTCATTATGTATACGATTCAACATGCCAACTATTAAACAACTTATTAGAAACACAAGACAGCCAATCAGAAATGTCACGAAATCCCCTGCTCTTCGGGGATGTCCTCAGCGCCGAGGAACATGTACTAGGGTGTATGTGCGACTCGTTCAGATCCTCGCTGGGACAAACTAAAGGAAACCCATTTTCTAGTATCAATGATCAGTACCAGTGAAGAGGATAAAATGGAAGGAAAAAGGTCATTCACTATCTAAAAAAAAGATCTATTATATCCTTCTATTGTATTGTGTTGAAATTTATGGTTTCCATTGGTGCAAATCCAATCATTTCCATTTTGAATTGAAGATGAAAAAAAAATTCCTCATTGGTAACAAACGGTTATCCATTAAGCGAGGGAAATCCTATTTTCAAAGCCGAAATCTTATGTCTCTACTCTTGCAAAAACGGACTAAGAGGGTCAGCTACCCAGCTAATCTTCATAATTAAATATCGTTACTGTATAGGTAGATCTCGTTGTGAAAGACCTATGACTAGATAATTCATGGGTAGAGCCAAAGAATGTGAACTGTACAAGTTACCAATAGCATTGATTAAATGAAGTAAGGGGCTCCGGTGTATAGAGAGGACCTCACCGTTTAAGACGTAACCATAGAAACGATGGAACCCACTCTTTCTTTATTCATTTCTATTTATTACTTTTTTATGTTTTTTGATACCTAGTATCAATACAATTTCTTAGCTCGAGGTGAAATACCTATAAAAAAAGACAAATTGTGGTCGGGAAGGTTATAGTAGCAAAAGCCATTGGAATTTCTATTTTATACATTGGAAGAATCCGTTTTGTTATTAATAAACTAGGAAAGAGGAAAAGAATAACTGAAAGAAAAGAAATCAATTAGTTATTCATTAAAATTCATTTATTCAATGACCAGAATTAGACGAGGATATATAGCTCGGAGACGTAGAGCAAAAATTCGTTTATTTGCATCAAGCTTTCGGGGGGCTCATTCAAGACTTACTCGAACAATTATTCAACAGAAAATAAGAGCTTTGGTTTCGTCTCATCGAGATAGAGATAGGCAAAAGAGAGATTTTCGTCGTTTGTGGATCACTCGAATAAATGCAGTAATTCGCGAGAATGGGGTATGCTATAGTTATAGCAGATTAATACACAATCTGTACAAGAGACAGTTGCTTCTGAATCGTAAAATACTTGCACAAATAGCTATATTAAATAGGAATTGTCTTTATATGATTTCCAATGAAATCATAAAATAAGTAAATTGTAAGGAATCCGACACAATATTTTAAATGGAGTTTCGCTGGAGAATGAACTCCGGGAAGGTAGAGTAGAAATTAATATGAAAAAAAGAATATGATAAAGTCGCTCAAAATAAAATGAGTGAACGCGCCGAACAGTCAATAAAAAAAAATTTATTCTTCCCCATTCTTGTTTTTTTCTTCCAATACGACAATCAAATCTGGATCCTCGAATTTTTCGAACAAAACATCAATCTGTGTTTGAGTTCAAATTGGAATTTTGATTCAATTGAAGAGTAAGCTTATTTTTTATTTATTTCTGGTTCTAAGACCAATAGTTCTGACGGTCGACGCGCCTCTTTCAAATTGTTTCTCATTATTAAGAAAAGGTAACAAAGATAAAATACGAGCTTGTTTTATAGCAATAGTAATTAATCTTTGTTGTTTTAAGGTCAATCTATTTACCCGTCTAGATAATATTTTTCCTTGTTCACTAATAAATCGACTAATTAAACTCATGTTTCTATAATCAATTCGATCCCCCGATTGGATCGGGGGCAAACGCCTACGAAAAGATCGCTTGGATTTAAGAAAGAATCGCTTGGATTTATCCATGGTTTGTTTATTCCTTATCCCGAAAACCCTATTTCAATCTCATCAAAAATGATTTAGGATTAAAAAAGAGGATTTTTTTTGGTTTTTTTTATATTTATTTCTTTTTTATATTAATATTTTAATTGAAGTTCTATTTTGAAGTTCTATTATAGATTTAAGCTATATTATAGAAATCTTGTTCTATATCTAATATGGTATTTCTAAATAAGGTATTTCTATATAATAATATAGTATATAGAATATGTCCCTTTTCATGTTCCCTGTAAAAGTGACACACAGACACCTTGATTCGATCTATTTCTTTATCTCCCCGTGAATCGTATGTTTGTAACAATAGGGACAGAATTTTCTCAATTCTAATCGACTAGGAGTATTGTGTCGATTCTTTTGAGTAATATATCTGGAAATACCCGTTGATTCTTTATTAACACCCTTTCGAACACAACTAGTACATTCTAAAATAACCGTTACGCGGACTTCTTTACCCTTGGCCATGAACCCCCTTTCTTTAAGTTTTTAATGAGTTTTTGATTCAACCAACTCTTCGATTTTCCGATTTAAAGGGAAAAAGGAAGGAAAATAAATAAATAAATAAATAGAAGTTGCTAACTCGAAATTTGGAAAGATTATTTCGTTGCAATCACAACCCAATAGAATAAGCAATAGTAAATAAATATTACTATTAATTAAAATAATGATTTAGAACTCTATTCAGTTCTATTTAGAATAGAATTCTATTCTAAGTCGAAGTATAGTATTTCATTTTACTATCTTGTATGATATTCTTGTCTTAGACACATTTATCTTTCCTCTTTTCTTTATTCTACTTATCTTCTTTATTTTACTTAATTGTAAGGAATTCTATTTTATCTAAAAGAAAAGAGGGGGAGGGATTAGTCACAGATCTTTTGATTCTCTCTCTAATCTTCTTCACCCCTTCCCATGTCAATAACTAGAATGAAAAAAAAGGGAATGTCAACGCATCCGGGAATAATCGATTGATCTCTATCAATAGACCTGCTAAAGCCCCGAACCATAGAGTACTTAGTACCGGTGCCACGGAAAGATATGTTTTTAGATCTCGCATTGAAAATCCTCCTTCTTTATTCTTTTTTGTAATGTATAATGTTAATACATATATGATCAGCTGTATACGTAAGTAGTTAAGGACCGCTTGTATTTGTACACGGAATTCCTAATTCCAATTGAAATGTACACCGATTCGGTAGATAAGATTTTCCCTTTCTGAAAACCGAAAAATACATCCCTTTTTATTTTATCTGAGCATTCCAAAAAAATATTCATTTTTTAGTTTTTTTTACGATGGGTTTCATATTCATATATTTCATAATATATATTAGATATATAAACCTTCTACTATTATTATATCTTATATGAGACAAAAAAAAAGAAAAAATGGCAAGATAACTTGTATGTATATCAATGGATATAAAAAAATGAGGATTTGGAAAACAAGACAAGGATTCTCTACAATGACACTGTAGACCAATTGATAGGGATGTAGCGCAGCTTGGTAGCGCGTTTGTTTTGGGTACAAAATGTCACGGGTTCAAATCCTGTCATCCCTACCTATTACTTCTCCTCTGAGCAGTAATGAAATCGATTAAAATCGTGCATACATAATCTTTTTTTATAGTATATCATTTTATACTATATCATATAGTATATGATACTATATGCATACAAGACGTATTGGGGTTACAAAACAAAATACTCTTCCTTATAGTCTTATCTATTGTGATAAGAAAGCGCTCTTAGTTCAGTTCGGTAGAACGTGGGTCTCCAAAACCCGATGTCGTAGGTTCAAATCCTACAGAGCGTGATTCGGGTCTTGGTTACTTGGTTAGGTTAAGCCGAAAATGACACTCAAAAAATGGAACAGGAATCTGAATTTGACCTCCCGTGAATTAAAGAAAAGAGGAGGTCAATCAAAAAAAAGATGTTAATTAATCAAAAGTCCAACTGATCGCCACGTCTGTATTGTAAATATGCAGTTACAAATAATCCAGCTAAAGTAATAGGAATTAGACCTAAGACAATTCCAAATAGAAAAACTTCAATCATTTCAATTTGTTTGAAAGGGAAAAAGGAGAGGTAATATCTATCCCTAAATATTAATCCGGATTGTCCATCAATCTCAATGACCACTAATTCGAAATTGATGCGGTAAGGAACTATAGAATATATGAATACTTACAAAAAGATTTCTTTTTATGAGTTGTATTCATGCAATTAATTTCAAATAAGTCGTATCTTGGTCAGACCAATAAATAGAGCTGAGGTTATAGTTAAAGCCGCTAGTAGAAAACCGAAAAAACTAGTTATAGTAAGCATGAAGATGAAGGGGCTAAATGAAATATGTTCTTTTTATACATATGCTTATAAAGCACTTTCCTAAGTTTCAAGTTTTGAAAGATACTAAGAAAAAATAAAAATGGAAATGAAAGAATAAGTTCACGTGACAGTTGTTAACTCATCAATCATTATAGACAGTATTAACAAAAAGAGAGAAGGAGGGGGGTAAAAAAAGAAATCAATTAATCATTTGTAACATCTACCCATCCCGTGATTCGGAATCACGGGATTCGTTAGACAACTCTTGAGTAAACTAATATTAAAATATAAAATAATAATAAGTAAGAAAGACGTCATGTAACTTCATTC